TGCAATTGAGACAGACGATAAAAAATCTTCTGCAATAGAAAAAATAGGTAAAGAAGAAATTGGTAAAAAAGTCCCCCGATGGTCATACAAATTAATAACTGAATTGGAACAAATATCGTATTTTACAAATCCACCAGATGATCATGATATTCGTTCAAGAAAAGGGATCAGTGTATTAATTTTTGAAGAACCTAAGACTCTCAAAGATAAGACTACAAACAAAGATAAGAATACAAAAGATACAAATATTCAAGCTATAAAATCCGACGATAATGAGAAAGATAAAAATATTAAAAAGAAAAAGGAAGATGAGGATAATAAGCTTTTTTTGTTACGATATCCGCACCAATCTGATTTTCGCCAAGGCTTAATAAAAGACTCTATGCGAACTCAAAGACGTAAAATAGTTATTGAGGGACTTTTTAAAGCAAATGCGCATTCCCCTCTTTTTTTTGACAGGATGAGGAAAAAAACCTTTTTTTCTCTACCATACCTGGCTCAACTGAAACGGCTTTTTAGAAAATGGTCATCCATAAAAGAGTTTGGGATTTTAGAATCTACAGAGGAAAAAAAAATAATAATAAAAAGAGAAACCAAAAAGGAAAAAAAACGACGAGAGGAAATAGAACGGTTAGAGATAGGGGAAGCCTGGGAGACTTTTCCATATACCCAAATAATAAGAGGTTTTTTATTAATAACCCAATCAATTCTCAGAAAAAAGATTCTATTACCTTCATTCATAATCGGTAAAAATATCGGGCGTATGCTACTATTTCAAACTCCTGAATGGTCTGAAGATTTAAAGGGATGGAATAGAGAAACGCATGTGAAGTGTACTTATAATGGTATTCCGTTAGCTGACAAAAAATTTCCGGAAAATTGGTTGACAGAAGGTATTCAAATCAAAATTTTATTTCCTTTCTGTCTCAAACCTTGGCACGAATATAAATCGCTAAATTCTCGTGATGACTTTTGTTTTTTAACAGTTTGGGGAAGGGAAACAGAACACCCTTTTGGTCATCCACGACAAAAACCTTCGTTTTTTAAGCCTGTTTTTAAGGAACTTTACAAATTTGTAAAAGTAAAAATTAAATTTTTAAAAAAGTTTTCAAAAAAAAACACAAGTTCAAAAGAAACAAGAACAATACACCCGAGTGTAATAAAAAATGAAAAAGATGATCTAATAAATAACCAGATAATGAATCAACCCTTGAGTAAAATTGAAAAAATTACAGATTGGAAAAATTATTCACCGATAGACAAAATGCAGGCTATCACTCATAGGACAAGTACAATTAAAAAAAAACTAGAAAGAATTACGGAAGATAAGAAAAGGGTCACTCTAGAACTTGATATGAACCCTTACAAAAAAAGTTCGAGATTAGCCTTGTCAAAAAATTTTTGTCAAATGTTGAAAAAAAAAAAAAATAGATTAATATATAAATTTAATTATTTTATAAAATTATTTATTCAAAGAATATCTAATTGTATTTTTTTATATACTATATCTATTTGCCAAATGACTCAAAAAGTCTTTGTGGAATCAACAAAAATGAACTCTCTTTCAAATTCAAATATAAAAACGCATAATAATAAGCTTTATAAGGAAAATTCAGAGAGTTTTGGTGATTTATCCAACTTGTCACAAGCATATGTATTGTACAAAATATCAGAAAGGGGTTTTTTGAACGTACGTAATTTCATATCTGTTCTTCAACAAAATGGAACATCTTTCTTGATTAAAAAGAAAATAAAAGACTCATTTCATACACAAGGAATACTTCCATCTGAAGGAATAAAAAAACAACTTAAGCGGCCTAGAACGAGTCAATGGAAATTTTGGTTAAAAGGGAATTCTCACTACGATTTATCTCCTAATTTCTGGTCTGCCTTAAGATCACAAAAACAAAAATGGAGAAATAGGGCGAATCGCTATCGTAGGTCTAAACAAAAATATTTAGACAAAAGGACTTCCGGTAAAAAATTAAAATTAAATACTTACAGGAAACAAAAGGATGCTAACTCAGTCTTGAATAAAAAAACAAAAGATAATTTAAAAAAATGCTATCGATATGATCTTTTAGCATATCAATACATTCAGTATGAAAAAAATAGTGGAACCCCTCCAGGAGCTAAACGGGAAGCAATTTCTTATCATTACAAGATGTCACAAAACAACTTGTTTGCGATAACGAAAAATATTCCTATCACTAGTTTCAGAGGAAAAATAGAAAGGTTAAATATTCCATATCCAAAAAAAGATGTCGATAGAAAATATTTGAATTGGAAAAATATTGATTTTTCTCTTAAAAAAAAAGCGAATATTGAGTCCTGGATCACGGGTAATTATAACAATACTCAAAATACTCCAATTTTCACTTACAATTATCAATTAATTGATAAAATGGAAGAAATTTTGAAAATTGAGCAAATTTTTAAAAACGAAAAAGATCCTTTTGCTCTTTTGATTCAGAAAAATACCGAAATGAATCGACTCCATTCTAGAAATTCTTTATTGGATTGGATGGGACTGAATGAAGAAATACTCGACCGTCCATTAACGGCTGAGGAACTTTTGGTTTTCCCAGAATTTGTGTGGTTTGTTAATTTATATAAACTGAAACCATGGATTATACCAAGCGAATCACTTATTTCAAATTTGAATCTTAATGAAATGACAAGTCAAAAGACCGGTAAAACTCAGAAAGATAAAAAAGATAAAACTGAGAGTAAAAAAAAAGATAAAGCCGAGGGTCAAACCAAAAGTGAACCTGAGGGTCAAACCAAAGGTGAAACTCAGGGTGAAACCAAAGGTAAACCTGAAGGTGAAACCAAAGGTAAACCTGAAGGTGAAACCAAAGGCGAAACTGAAGGTGAAACTGAAGGTGAAAAGAAAAGTCAAACTGAGATAGAACTAGAGTTATTCATGAAAAACTATTTATTTTTTCAATTTAGAGAGGATTTTACTTTAAATCAAGGCCTTTTCCAAGATCTCCAAATCTATTGTCTCTTGCTTAGAATGATAAATCGAAAAAAAATGATGCTATCATGGATTCTAAGGGAAAAGTTAAATTTGGGTCTAATGCCACAGATGGATCAGAAAGAGAGTGTTCCAGATTCAAAAAGAAATGTTCCAGATTCAAAAGAGAGTGTTCCAGATTCAAAAGAGAGTGTTCCAGATTCAAAAGAGAGTGTTCCAGAATTTTTAAAAAAGACGGGATTTTTGGTCGACCCCCTTCCGCTGTCTATCAAACCAAATGGAGAATTTCTTATGTATGAAACGATAGTTATTTCGTTGGTTCATAAGAGTAAACAAATTCTTAATAAAGAAGACGTAAAACAAAGAATAATTTGCGCTCGAGAGAACAATAATTGTGATCCGCTTCTTATTGAAAATATTTTATCATCTAGGCGTCGTAGAGAATTAAGAACTCTAATTTGTTTCAATTCACACAAATGGAATGGCGTGGATGCAAATTCTCTAGTTTCCAACAAAAATAAAGTTTGGGAAGAAAGCAACCCTGGGCCTAAGGATCAAAATAAATTAATTGAATTTTTTCTTTGGCCTAATTATCGATTGGAAGATTTAGCTTGTATGAATCGTTATTGGTTTTATACTAATAATGGGAGTCGTTTCAGTATGTTAAGGATCCATATGTATTTACCATTGAATTTAAATTGGTGGAAATTTAATTGATAGTAGTACTATCTACCCTGTAGCAGGGTAGATGGTAGCAGGTTAGATGAAAACCAATATGGACACATACCCTATTTTATACCTCATTTTAATTTGGATCTAACTGAATTGAGGATACCATATATCTATCTAGATCTATATAGATATATTGTACCTCATTAAAAGAATATTAAGTTGAAAAAATTCACTTTGATTTTATTAATGAACCCTAAAAGAAAGGGTTTTCTTTTGATTTGAATTGATAGACTTAGTTAGAAGAATTCCTTTTTAGCAATAAATGTCTTTCACATCCAGTGATAACCTGTAAATCATTTGAAATGGCAGTTCCAAAAAAACGTATTTCGAAAGCCAAAAAGCGTATTCGTAAGAACATTTGGAAAAGAAAGACTATTGAGGTAAGATTAAAAGCTCTTTCATTAGCAAAATCTCTTTTAACGGGTAAGTTTCAAAGTTTTTTTTACAAAAAAAATAAGAAAACATTGGACTCATTTCTGTCAAGTTGATTTATTCTATAATATAGAATAAAAGTAAATAATATTATCCTTTTTTTCTTTATTTTTTGTTCGTTCGTTTTAGTTACTAATCAATTATTTCATATCTATGAAATGAATCTAGAACTTAATTATAAAAAATTATTTTAAATGCATATTATATATCAATGAAGGGAGTTCATTTAGTTTATGATAAAAAACTTACAAAACAGAGGTTCCGTTGAATTTCAAGTATGGAATTTCACCAATAGAATACACCGGCTTACTTCCCACTTGAAATTGCACAAAAAAGACTATTTATCTCAAAAAGGTTTACGTAAAATTTTGGGGAAACGACAACGACTTTTAGCTTATTTATCAAAAAAAAATAAATTCCGCTATAAAGAATTAATTGATAAATTGGAGATTAGAGAGACAAAAACTCATTCATTTTGAAGTTGCATAGCTTTTCAAACCTATTATAGAGGTAAATTTAGAACAACAATATGGTTACTGAAACAATTAAAAAAGAATAGCTTGGGGTAGTGAATAGAAAGACATCATGTCCTTTTGTCTATTGATTCTTACTGTATAAATTTGAAGGGAGTATTTATTTAAAACTTTAAAACAATAGATTGAGTTAATTAAAAAAAGAATCCTTATTTACCCTATTAGGTAGTTTGTAGGTAGTTTGCGTAGTTATAAAAAAATGATAATATTAAAACATAAAATAATTTTTTTTTATTTTCAAAACCAATCCAGAAATCTATTGATTAGAATCCTTCTGAGAATTCATTGAGTCATATAGTATCTAAAAACCAAGTATCTTATAA